ATGATGAACCAATTTTTTTATATGCTTGTCACTTTCTCTTTTTTAGTATTGTCTATAATAATAGATGACTCCAAAACTTTCAATTGGTATTTTTGTTTCTCTCCTCTTTTGATTTGGCAAAAATTGAAACTTAGGTAAGTGCTTTTTTAGAAATATATGTAGAAAAAGACCAGATTTCATTGAGCTCCTTCATGCCTACTCTAACTAGTTATTTCGGTTTTCTACTAGCGGCTTTAACTATAACCGCAGCTTTCTATATCGGGCTGAGCAAAATACGACTTATTTGAAATTCCTATTTGAACTGCGCAAAACTCAGAAAAAGAAATCTTTCTGCGAAATTCTGTGTACTCTAAAATTACTTACCGGGTCAATTGCCAATTCTTGGTCATTGAGATTGATGGTAATTCGGATTAATATTTAGGGAGAGATATTACCTCTTTTTTTCTCCTTTCAAACAACTTGAAATGATTGAAGTTTTTCTATTTGGAATCGTCTTAGGTCTAATTCCTATTACTTTGGCTGGATTATTTGTAACTGCCTATTTACAATATAGGCGCGGCGATCAGTTGGACCTTTGATTAATTAATATCACGTTTTTTGATTGACCTCCTTTTACTATCCGGGAGGTCAAATTAAAATTGCTGTTCAAGTTAGTGACGCTAGTTCAATCTAAGAAGAACGGACTCGCGCTCTGTAGGATTTGAACCTACGACATCGGGTTTTGGAGACCCACGTTCTACCGAACTGAACTAAGAGCGCTTTCTTATCAAAACAGATAAGACTGGAAAGAAAGGGGTTGGATTCTTTTTGTAAGTTCAATACATCATGGATAGACTATACATAGGATCATAAGAATGAAAGATTATATCTGTCCAATTTGACTTGATTTCACCGAATCCCCCGTTACTGCTCTCTCGAGCAGTTATAGGTAGGGATGACAGGATTTGAACCTGTGACATTTTGTACCCAAAACAAACGCGCTACCAAGCTGCGCTACATCCCTCCAATTAGTCTCCAGTGTCATTGTAGAGAATTCCTATCTTGTTTTCCACATCGTTTTTTCGTCTATCGATTCTATATATATAGAATTTATCTGTCCATTTCGTCCTTTTGGTCTCATTTAACATATAATATGCATTAAGATTCATAAAAAATTTTTATCCATTTGAAAAATGGAACCGAATCTGTCGGAAAATTCAATGACTATTTTTGGGGAATACTCGAGACGAAAAGGACGTTTTTATCTTATCTTTATAAGAAAAATATGGAAATAGTTACGGGATCATTGTACATGTCAATTTGAATTCGAAATTCCGCGGACAATTCTAGTACAATTAAAAGTGGTCGTTAACTACCTATGCATCTGATCATATATGTATTATCATTATGTATTACAATAAAATGAAGGGGGTTTTCAATGCGAGATCTAAAAACATATCTTTCCGTGGCACCGGTACTAAGTGCGCTATGGTTCGCGTCTTTAGCAGGTCTATTGATAGAGATTAATCGTTTTTTCCCGGATGCGTTGACATTCCCCTTTTTTTCATTCTAGTTAGTGACGTGGAAAGGAATAAAGAAGATTAGAACTACAATGAAATATCGGTCACTAATCAAGTCTCCCCCTCTATTTTTCTTTTCTCTATTTCTCTTTTCTCTATTTCTCTTTTCTCTATTTTTTCTGATTTTTAGAATAAGGGAGGAAAGAGAAAGAAGAAAAGTGGATTCAACGGCTGTGGGATTCGGATTCAAATTCGAATAATAGAATAATAGAGGAATGGAAGTAGACTATAAAATGTGGGTCTAGCGAAGAGTATTATACAAGATACTTAAACGAAATCGTGTACTGTGATTTGAAATATCGTTTCGAAATCTTTGGATCTTATTTGAATATATTGATTGTAGCAAAATTTTTCATAATGTGAGTTCAAGTTAGCAACTTCTACTTTTTCTTTCTTCTTCATTTCGAATCGAAAGGAAAAGCGTTGAGTAAATAAAAAATCCAAAGGAGGTTCATGGCCAAGGGTAAGGATATCCGAATAACAGTTATTTTAGAATGTACTACTTGTGTTGTTAATAAGGCATCAAAAGGCATTTCCAGATATATGACTCAAAAGAATCGGCACAATACGCCTAATCGATTGGAATTGAGAAAATTCTGTCCATATTGTTACAAACATACGATTCATGGGGAGATAACGAAATAGCTCGAACCGAGCACTTGCACCCTCCCGAGGAGGAGGAAAAATGCTATGCTAATTATCGCTAAGATAATTTGAATAGAAAGAAAATCCTATTGTTTTTATGTATTCTAATTCATTTTCTAGATCCAACCGAAATAGGATTTTCGGTTTAAAGAAATAAATTAAACAAACCATGGATAAATCCAAGCGACCTTTGCTTAAATCCAAGCGACCTTTGCTTAAATCCAAGCGATCTTTTCGTAGGCGTTTGCCCCCGATCCAATCGGGGGATCGAATTGATTATAGAAACATGAGTTTAATTGGTCGATTTATTAGTGAGCAAGGAAAAATATTATCTAGACGAGTAAATAAATTGACCTTGAAACAACAACGATTAATGACTCTTGCTATAAAACAAGCTCGTATTTTATCTTCGTTACCTTTTATTACTAATGAGAAACAAGGTGAAAGAAACAAGTCGACCGCGAGAGTCCGAAAGAAATATAAGTCAGACAGAAAGAAATATAAGTCAGACGGAAAGAAATATAAGTCGACTGTGAGAGACACAAAGAAATAGAAGGCGACCGTGAGAGACAAAAAAAATAGGCTTACTCTTTCGTCACTTGAATGAAAATTCACACCCGAACTCAAACGCAGATTGATGCTTTGTGCAAAAATCCGGACCGGCTTTGCTTCTCGTTTCGTAAGACAAAAACAAATCAAAAATCGGATTCAGAAGTCAAACTCCAAATTGTTGATTGAAAGTGTTGAGTCCTATTTCTTTTTTGATTCATTTTGACTCTACTTTCCCGGAGGTCATTCTCCGGGGAACTCCGTTTAAATTACTCCGGCAGATTCCTTCCAATTTACTTTTTTTATGATTTCATTGGAAATTAGATAAAGACAGTTTTTATTTGCTATAGCTATTTGCGCAAGTATTTTACGATTAAGAAGCAACTGTCTCTTGTATAGATCGTGGACGAATTTACTATAGGTATAATATACCCATCCGTCACGAATTACTGAATTGATTCGAGTGATCCACAAACGACGAAAATTTCTTTTTTGCCCATTCCTATCCCGATGAGACGAAGCCAAAGCTCTTATGTCTTGTTGAGTCTTTAAACGACCTCCCCGAAAGCTTGATATAAATGAACGTGCTTTTCTTCTACGTCTCCTAGCTATATATCCCCGTCTAGTTCTGGTCATTGAATATGCATAAATCAAACTTTGTCGAATAACTAATTGATTTCCGTTCTTGCAGTTATTCTTTTTCCCCCTTCCTAGTCTATTAATAACCCAATGAGTTTTTCCAATGTATAAACTCAAAATTCCAATGGCTTTGGCTACGATAACCTTCCCGACCACGATTTTTTATTTTTTCGAGACCTTTGTTTTACCTCACAATTTGAAATTGGATTCTACTAGGTATTAAAAAGATAATAAGAAATATAAATTCTAAAGCAATAGTGGATTCCATCGTTTCTATGGTTACTTCTTAAACGGTGAGGTCTTCTCTATACACCGGAGCCTTTAACTTCATTTAATTAATGCTATTGGGAACTTGTATAGTTCACATTCTTTAGCTCTACCCATGAATTATCCAGTAACTAGGTCTTCACAACGAGATCTACCTATACAGTAACGGTATTTAATTATGAGGGTTGGCTGGATAGCTGACCCTGTTAGTCCGTTCTTGCAAGAGGGTGGCCTAATCTTTGAAATTGAAACCAAGAGTTCCTCCGCTTAATGGATAAGCATTTGCTACCAATGGAGAATTCTTAAATTGAGGTGATTGAATTTACACCAAGGGAAACCATAAATTTCCTACACAATGAAAGGCCTATGATCCATTTTCGTTTTTTAGATAGTAAATAGAGTTCATTTTTTCGTTCCAGCCTATTCACCGGTACTGACCTTTGATACTGGAAACTTGTTCGCTTTCCTTTGTTCTAGCTCATGATCTGAACGAGTCGCACATACAACCTAGTACACGTTCCTCGACGTTGAGGGCATCTCTTAAGAGCGGGCGATTTTGTAACATTTCTGATTGGCTGTCTTGTCTTTCTAATAAGTTGTTTAATAGTTGGCATGTTGAATCATAGATATAGATATAATTGGATGGTTTAGATCCATCCTAACCGGATTATTTCGAGTCAACTCGGTCGGTAGCGGTAATCTCAAATTAGGGATTTGCGCGAAATACAGGCTAGTATCATTTACGCCCTTCACGCCATTGAAGCCCTTCAAGCCCTACAGAATCAACAATTCCATAAGCTTTGGCTTCTTCTGGTGACAGAAAAACATCTCTTTCCATGTCTTCGAAGACCATCCAGAAAGGTTTGTGCGATCTTTGTACAAAAAAGTTTGTGATCTCTTCACGTAGTTTTAGCACCAAATCTGTGTCCGTGATTACCTCTTCCATGTAGCCTTGAATAAAAGTACTAGTAGGTTGGTGGATCATTACCCTGATGATATAACAAAATCAAAAGTTTTTCTATTGCACATGATGAAGGGAAGATAAAAGAAAGAGAAAAGAATAGCACGAAAAAAGATAGAATTGAACAACCGTACAGGCATCTTTCTATGCATTGCATACGGCTCTAGAATAAAATTGATCCTTACGCCCCTCCAACGAAAGAGAAAAATAGGATTGATTAGACCCCGATCGCAAAATGATCAAATTACCACCCTTCCTTTCGTGGGAGTTAAAAACTACTATGATGGCTCCGTTGCTTTCTATATTTCTTTTTTGTCTATGATTAAGCAATCCCAAAGTTGCTTTTTATTTGATTAAATAACCTAAGGAAAAAAGAATTTTTTTCACTAGTTCAGAACATAAATATTATTAAGAGATCTGCCGTGTGAAAAAAAGTTTGTGACGCTGAACTGCACTGCCGATAGATAAGAACACATCGGAAATACCTTTTATCTCATACTACTCTCTCGATAAAAAATCTAATGCTTTGAAAAAAACTTTTGTATATCGAATTCAAAGTGCCATGCTATTATTACTTTTTTATTCATATTTCATATGGAGATTCATTTTTCATATGGCGAAGGCATAGTCGTCTTTTTTCTTTCAAATAAAACCTCATTGGCGCCAAGCGTTAGGGAATGCTATACGTTTAGTCTGTGAGCCTCCGGCCAGGACAAAAGCTGCCATTGAAGCGGCTACTCCCAGGCAGAGTGTATGTACATCTGGTAGCACAAAATTTATCGCATTATGAACAGCTAGCCCATGCATTACTCCTCCACCCGTAGAGTTTATAAATAAAAATTGCTCTTGGTTACAATCGTCGATATTCAGAAATATCATAAGACCGACAATGTGATTTGCCGTCTCGGGACTAAGGTCTTTGAATAAAAAAAGTGCTCTTTCTCGATAAAGTCGGTCGATTAGGTTAAAATTGTATTCCGTAGGAACCGTACAGGCGCCGTTTGGCGCATACGGTTCAAAAAAATTTGCAAAAAAATCAATGTGTATATTCCAATCCCCTTTCGGATTTCAGAGCATGCTCTTTACTGACTCTTAATTTTTCTTCGATTTTTCAATAAAGATAAGTTTTGATTCCTTTCCTTAGAAAAAAGAATTCATTAAACGGATCGAATTCACTTTTCATTGATGTATTCTTTCATCGCGATCCAATCCAAATCACGATGTCATTTTCTTGTTCCAAACTGGGCCTCTTTTATCTTACTCTTTTTAGGTTTATACTCTACTTCGGGTAAAGATCTGCCCGCCTTCGATTTGCACATATAGGACAAATACTCCCCTTACCACTTCTTTTTTCTCAATCCGTACAGTCCGGCAAATATTTGAGGTCTTTATACATATTACTCGATTGATTAAGAGAACAGTTTAAAATCACTTCTATTTCCAAAGAAGATTTCTTTAGAAAGAGGAATCCCTTTATAAGGAGTAATGGTAGATATATTACCAATTGGTTTTTTTAAACGAAGTCTGGATATTTCAATTTCTTAGTCCAACCGAGCCAGCCATAAATTATTTGAATTGATAATAGTAATTTGAATCCCCTTAAAAAAAAGATCTAATTGCACTTCACGCTCCAAATTTTTGATGATCCAATTCATCTTTTTTGGGCGAAATAGAGGATCTCTTGATCGGGGAGAGAAGGGGGAAAGCCCATATGACCCAATAGATCTGCCAAGTCGCACTATAAGTCAACCCAAGTTGCTTCCTCGTCTTCGTCGTCAGGAATATCATAAGGTATTTTTGGCACACCAACAGGCATTAAATGAAAGAAAAAATAAAAAAAAATACTAGACTTTAGATGTGAAAACGTAAGAAGGGTTTTATTGTTTTTATAATATTGTTCTTTATCAAAAATGCATAAAGAAAGACAGAATGAATAAGATCAATTCTTAGAACTAGGCCCCTGTAATCATGAACAAGGATGGTCACATTCGTTTATAGAAAAGGCATCAAGCGGCCCATTGCGTATTGGTACTTATCGAGTATAGAATAAATCTGCTTCTCTTTTTTCCTACGAACGGAATTGTTCCATTATTGCTAATAGAATCAAACAAATTATGAACCCTTGCTCTGAACTAATCGCCCTCTCCTCGGGGGACGTAACATCGGCAGAGTATAGTCGTGTCCAATGCAATAAAGTTGCGTAGTGTCTTTTTTCTTTGATATAAGGGGTATTTTCATGGGTTTGCCTTGGTATCGTGTTCATACTATCGTATTGAATGATCCCGGCCGGTTGCTTGCTGTTCATATAATGCATACAGCTCTGGTTGCTGGTTGGGCCGGTTCGATGGCTCTGTATGAATTAGCAGTTTTTGATCCTTCTGACCCCGTTCTGGATCCAATGTGGAGACAGGGTATGTTTGTCATACCCTTCATGACGCGTTTAGGAATAATCAATTCATGGGGTGGCTGGGGTATCACAGGAGGGACTATAACATCTCCGGGTATTTGGAGTTACGAAGGTGTCGCCGGAGCGCATATTGTGTTTTCGGGCTTGTGCTTTTTAGCAGCTATCTGGCATTGGGTGTATTGGGATCTAGAAATATTTACTGATGAACGTACAGGAAAACCTTCGTTGGATTTGCCCAAGATCTTTGGAATTCATTTATTTCTCGCGGGGGTGGCTTGCTTTGGTTTTGGTGCATTTCATGTAACAGGCTTGTATGGTCCGGGAATATGGGTGTCCGATCCTTATGGACTAACTGGAAAAGTACAACCGGTAAATCCAGCGTGGGGCGTGGAAGGTTTCGATCCTTTTGTTCCGGGAGGAATAGCCTCTCATCATATTGCGGCTGGGACATTGGGCATATTAGCAGGCCTATT